CAAAGTTATATACAAATTACTACTCCCCTTTTTTGTATTTCCTTAATTTATTTCCTTAATTGAATTTCGTAGGACGAAGTTCCTTAAAAACCTCTGCCTTCTTTAAAATATCCTGAACAGTTTCTGTAGGTTGAGCCCCTTTTTCAAGGAAATATAAAATAGCAGGAACATTTAAATAAGTTTGATTCCTTATCGGATCATAAAAACCTACTTTCTGAAGATCTTTTCCTTCTCTTCGGGATCGAACATCAATTGCAACGATTCGATAGACGGCTCATTGGGATAGATATAGATGAACAACACCCCCCCTAGAAACGTATAGGAAGCTTTCTCCTCGTACGGCTCGAGAAAAATGATTGATTTGTCTCTCTATGGAATTCTATCTAAGAAATGACAACTGGATCCATAAAATGATCAAAGTAATTAAAGATGTAAGTCTTTTTTTCTTCGTTCTTCCTTAAAACTTAAAATGAAAAAGAAATCATTCGTATTCTCATAACTCAAGTTGGATAACTTTCAAATAGTTCAAAGGAAAATCTTTCGACAATTTCATTTATTGAGCGGTCTTTCCTCCTTTTTTGTTTGTCTCGTTTAAAATTGGATTCTTCAGTCTGATCCAGTTATTAAGACAATAAAAAAGGTGTTTCCTTGTTCTGGGATCCTTTATCTTTGTTTTATTTTAAATCATTGGGTTTAAACATTACTTCGGTGCTTTTTAATCCTTTCAAAATGGCAGCAACATACCCTTTTTGCGATTTCTATGAAAAAATCCTACAAGATGGTGGATTCCCTCGTGAAACACTTTGGATCGAAAAAGTTTGATCAATTCCAATAAATTTTGTAATTTGAAACTTGCTCGAATTGGATTCTTTCGATTTCCATACCTAAGATATATTTACGAAGTTGTTTCAATTTTTTTTATTGATTGGCATTAACCCTAGACCCTTGCCCCGAGAAAGAAATTAATACTTTCTACTCGAGCTCCATCATGGACTATTTACATTCCAAGACAACAAAAAACGAGGGGTTCTAGTGAAACAGAACCAATGATGTCGAGCTAAGAGCACCTTCATTCCTACAAAAAATGGTGGATGTACAAATCCACAACGGATCGTGTCCTTCAAGTCGCACGTTGCTTTCTACCACATCGTTTCAAACGAAGTTTTACCATCACATTCCTCTAAGAACCGGTATGGAATTGATTCAATTATGGAATCATGAATAGTCATTGGTTGGGATGATGTATATCCGCCATAATGTATAGTATTCTCTATATCTATAGTCTAGTCATTGATTGGGATGACGCTTAGCCATACTCTATAGTCTATAGATATAACTAATACTATAAATAGAGGTGGAGTAAGCTGTTTCTCAAAAACTTTTAGGTAATAATATAGAGATGGAGAAAGATTTCGACGAAGAAATCTTAGTAAAAACTCATTCCTAATATTTATAAGTATCACTTTATATTTTCCACTAGGTATAACTGTTACTTTATATTTATAGAACCCTATTATTACGTCGAAATATTTTACTTCATCTTCATCGAACATATGATTCCTAGTTAGTTGAGGAAGTTAACTTTGATAGAACATTATTATTATATAACATTATTATTAATTTGTCTACCATTATTAACATTATAATATTTATTAATAAATACATATCTAAATAATTAAATAATAATTAATAATCAATAAGAAATTAATAATCAATAAGAAATCAATAAGATGAATAAACGAATTCTTTTTGATTCTGCATCTTCACGTGACTTAATAGGAGAGAAAGATTCAGCTTCTAAGGAATGATTAAAACTATTTATCTTTCGAAATTTATTCGAAATTTCGAAAGTTCCCCTTTCGACATCATTATTCCAAGAAAATTTGATAGTTAAAAATAACTTTTAATCAGCTTAGGAAAAAAGATAAGTCTTTTTTTCATCTGATTGAGAAAATCCAAAGAATGGGGAGGGTTTCGTATCTATCAATTCAATCAAATACACTGAGCAATTGTCACCGTTTAGAGATATTGAAATGAACGCCTTCCCATTACTGATTAACTCCTATCTACCCCATTCTATGGGACTGATGCAGCATAAATCAAAAGAAGGGGGTGTCCTAGTCTTTTTTATTTTTACGAAATGCAAGCTGTCTAGGCACAAAGCCAAACAAGTCCAGATTAAGTCCAGTTTTTGCTCCTTTTTTCTATTTTAGCCTACCTCATTGATTAAGAATTAAGAGACTTAGTGAATTTAATTATTACCAAAAACCTCCTCTTGGCGAAAAGTCAAGAAATCGACAAAAATGAAAATGGAATCTAATTAGGCTAATTTAGGGGGTAGAGAATACGCGATAGGGAATATGGATTCTTTCGCATCTCGATTCAGTTTTTGAAAAAAAAAAACGATTCATCGAAGAAAAAAATCAGAAACAACAATCACATTCCAGCTAACATTTCAATTTTAAACAGAACCAGAACATTGTTAAAAAAGCAATCTATA